TGCGTTGGTTATTTTCTACTAATCATAAAGATATTGGAACTTTGTATATTTTATTTGGTATGTGATCTGGATTGGTTGGTACTGGGTTAAGAATTTTGATTCGTATTGAGCTTGGTCAACCTGGTACTTTTTTAGGAGATGATCAGTTGTATAATGTAATTGTAACTGCTCATGCATTTGTTATAATTTTTTTTTTAGTTATGCCTATAATAATTGGTGGATTTGGGAATTGATTAATTCCTTTAATGTTAGGAGCTCCTGATATAGCTTTTCCTCGTTTAAATAATATGAGTTTTTGATTATTACCTCCTAGGTTGTTACTTCTTTTATCTTCAGCTGCTGTTGAAGGAGGTGTAGGAACTGGTTGAACAGTGTATCCTCCTTTAGCTGGAAATTTGGCACATGCTGGTGGTTCAGTTGATTTAGCTATTTTTTCGTTGCATTTGGCTGGTGCGTCTTCTATTTTAGGGGCTGTTAATTTTATTACTACTGTAATTAATATACGTTGATGTGGTATACAATTTGAGCGATTACCATTGTTTGTGTGATCTGTAAAGATTACTGCTATTTTACTTTTATTATCTTTACCAGTGTTGGCAGGGGCAATTACTATATTGTTGACTGATCGAAATTTTAATACGTCTTTTTTTGATCCTGCTGGTGGTGGTGATCCTATTTTATATCAACATTTATTTTGATTTTTTGGTCATCCAGAGGTGTATATTTTAATTTTACCTGGGTTTGGTATAATTTCTCATATTGTAATACATCATTCATGTAAAAAGGAGACTTTTGGAACTCTTGGAATGATTTATGCTATATTAGCTATTGGTATTTTAGGTTTTATTGTGTGAGCACATCATATATTTACTGTTGGAATAGATGTTGATACTCGTGCATATTTTACGGCTGCTACTATAATTATTGCTGTTCCTACTGGTATTAAAATTTTTAGTTGATTAGCAACAATTCATGGTGCTCAAATTAAATATGAAACTCCGATATTATGAGCATTGGGATTTATTTTTTTATTTACTGTTGGTGGATTAACTGGAATTATATTATCTAATTCTTCTCTTGATATTATACTTCATGATACTTATTATGTAGTTGCTCATTTTCATTATGTGTTGTCTATAGGAGCTGTGTTTGCTTTGTTTGGGGCTTTTAATTATTGATTTCCTTTATTGACTGGTTTTACTTTACATGAACGATGAACAAAAGCTCATTTTTATATTATGTTTGTAGGTGTAAATGTGACTTTTTTTCCACAACATTTTTTAGGGTTAAGTGGGATGCCACGTCGATATTCTGATTATCCGGATTGTTATATTAAATGAAATATTATTTCTTCATTAGGATCAATAATTTCATTTGTTGCTGTATTGTATTTTATAATTATTGTATGGGAAGCTTTGGTGTCACAACGAGGGGTTGTATGAAGTACACATTTGGGGACTTCACTTGAATGGGATAATATTTTACCTGCTGATTTTCATAATCCATCTGAGACTGGTGTTTTAATTATAAGTTAAGTAAGATATGAGTTTTTGAGGACAATTAGGATTTCAGGACGCAGTGTCTCCTATAATAGAGGAGTTAATTTTTTTTCATGATCATGCAATAATGATTTTAATTATAATTGTTAGATTTGTAGGTTATGCAGCGGTATCTTTAATATTAAATAAATTTAAGTGTCGATCATTAGTAGAAGGTCAAGAAATCGAGACTATTTGGACAATTATTCCTGCTGTAATTCTACTTTTTTTGGCTTTACCTTCATTACGATTATTATATTTGTTGGATGAAGTTAGTGATTGTAGGTTAAGTGTAAAAGGTGTTGGCCATCAATGATACTGAAGATATGAATATTCTGATTTTTTGAATATTGAATTTAATTCATATATAATTTCAACTAGTGATTTAAATTTAGGTGATTATCGTTTATTAGAAGTTGATCATCGTATCATTCTTCCAGTAGAAATAGATATTCGTATATTAATTACGTCTGATGATGTTATTCATTCTTGGGCTGTTCCTTCTCTTGGTGTGAAAGTTGATGCTGTTCCAGGACGTCTTAATCAATTGGGTTTTTTTATTAAATATCCTGGTATTTTTTATGGGCAATGTTCTGAAATTTGTGGAGCTAACCATTCATTTATACCTATTGTGGTTGAAGGGGTTTTATTAGAAACTTTTATTAAATGAGTTGAATATTGATCTAGTAACACTGATTAGATTTAATTATAAAGTTAGTTAAATAATATAATATAAGGTTGTCAACCTTAAATTGCTAATGATTAGTACTTTTTATATGCCACAGTTATCTCCATTAAGATGAATTTTTCTTTTTATATTTTTTTGAGTTATGGTTTTAATAACAGCTATTTTGATTTGGTGGATAAAAAAAGTTGAGTTTAATTTAAATGTTGGGAGAGGGGGGGATGATTATTGTAATGTTGTTGAGAATAAGTGAGGTTGATAAAAGAATGCTTGTGGATATCTTTTCTACTTTTGATGATCATAATCAGGTTTTTTATGTCTTTTTATATTTTGTTATGGGCTTTTGGATTAATTGTTGTTTTATTATTTAGTTCGATATTGTGGGTAACTAATGCTTCAGTAACTGAAGTAGTAAATGTTTTGAAGGATACAATTAGTGGTCAAGTTTTTCGTTATTTTGGTTTTTATTTAGGGGATTTTATAAATTTGATTGCGGCTTTATTTTTATTTTTAATTTTAATAAGTTTAAGTGGGTTGGTCCCTTATGTTTTTAGGTCAACTAGACATTTAGTTGTATCATTTTCCTTAAGATTTCCATTATGATTAGCGTTAATTTTATCAGACTGTTTTTATAATACAAGATCTTTTATTGCTTCATTGCTTCCGGTAGGGGCTCATTCTTTTCTAAATCCTTTTTTGATTGTTGTCGGTTCGATTAATTGCTATATAAGTGCTGGTCATATTGTATTAAGTTTGGTTGGAAATTATTTTATGTCTAGGGATTTTACTGGGTTTGTTTCCATTTTTGTGTTGATGTTCAGGTTATTTACACTATTTTTGAATTTGGAATTGGGTTGATTCAAACATATATTTTTTGTTTATTTTATTTTATATTCTGATGATCACCCTCTTAAATGAATGTTTGGTTATATAAGTTGTTATATATTTTGTTGTTATTTACAATGTAAATTAAAGGTAAGAGTGGTGTAGAGAAAATTTTAAATTTACTTTTGAGGGAAGAAGTATTTAAAATTTAATTAGGTAGGTGATTAAAATTGAGTGTATTTATGGTTGTTTAATTTTATGTAGTGATAATAATGATTATAAATAATAATTGATTTGAGTGGTATTAGTAAAGAAATAAATTAAGGTATAGTTTTTGTTATTTATAAGAATATGGTAGGTGAGTAAGTTAGTAAGTGTGATTAGTATTATTAAGTGAGTTGTAAGTGCTATAGTATATGTGTATATTAAAATTAAGTTATTTTATGTTTTGTTTTAAATATAAATATTGATTGGTAATAATAGTAGTGTTCTACTTGGTTATAGAAGAGTAATTAATTTTATTTATTGTTTATGTAAAAGAATAGCAAAATTCATTTTTGAGGTATGAGTCCAATAGCTTCTGTATTAGCTTATTTTACAGTTAGTTGGTCTGATTTGGTTTGTTAAGGATGTAATTTCCGTGGTTAGATCTACAATCTATTGCATGTGCTATGCTGTTAACAATAATATTTGAATTTGTTTTACGGCGGAAGTAATCTAATTTTATTTATAATTTAATATTCTGGAGTTAATTTAATGGTTGTGTGTGGAGGAGAGCGAGGCGGCTTGGTTGCTTCGCGACTTTCTGCTTTCTGTATAACGTGTTATTAAGCAACAAATGTTTGTATTTGGTTAGTTGCGTTGAAAGAAAAGGAAATCCTTTAATTATAATTTTATTGTTGATTTGGTGCGTAGTATTGTTAGTTGATTTGAGATGTTTATTATTATTATTATTACATATATATATACTAGAAGAAATTTTTCATTTTCGAATTTGCAATTCGTGGTTTTAATTTATAAATTATAGTATAGAGAATAATGGTTGTATAAGTGTATAAGACTTAAGAATGTTTTCTTTTTAGTAGCTTTGAAGGCTGCCAGTTTGAGTATAACTTAAAGTCTTTATTTATTAAAAAGGTATAACCCTTCTTAAGAATTCAAAGTTCTTTGTGCACCGACACTGTTTAATAGAAGATGCCGTATTTAAAGTTAATTAAAATTTTCGCTTGGAAGGCGAACGTAAGTGGTTTTACTAATATGGCAGCGGATTGAGCAGGTTTCAACGGCTATAAGCCGTAAAATGTATTATTGTTAGTAGGTTATTTTTAATAAATTTATTTTATACTTTTAAGATGAAACCTTAACGTGCTTTACACTTTAAAAACATTATATGCGTATTAAGTTGGTAGGTTTAAGTGTTTATGATTGGATTAGTTTATATTTAAGTTGAGTTGAACTTGGTTTTGATTTAAAGTGTATAATGTGAATAATGGTTAATACATGGTATTTGTATAGTTAGGTAAGGAATGGAGTTGATGGTTATAATTATTTTGTGTAATACAGAATGAAGTTATGTTGATTCTTGATATTATAGTAGTAGATGATGTATAAGGTTTTTACTAACACCAGTATGTAGTTTTGGTTAATGGATGAAAATTTGAACCAGGTTAGTTTGTTAAGGGTTGGTAAATTTAGTGCCAGCATCCGCGGTTAAACTAAAGACTCTAGTTATATAGGTAATGGTAGAAAAGGTAAATAGACGTGATTAGATATTTTAAGGTTTGTTGTTTAGATGTAAAATGTGTAAATGATAGTTTATTTCAGTTGGGGTATATGTGGGTTGAGTTTACGATATTTGAAGTTGAAACTAGGATTAGATACCCTATTATTTTTAGATTTAAATTAGTGTAAGGCTTACCTGGGGACTACGAATGATTTTGGATTTAAAACTCAAAAAACTTGGCGGTATTTTAGACCACTTAGGGGAACCTGTCTCGTAATCGATAGTCCACGTTTTACCTGGCCTTATATTTTATGGTATGTATACCGTCATCGTCAGGTAACTTTTGAGAATTAGTGAAGTTAGCGATTATAAATTAATTTATTAAGACGTTAGATCAAGGTGCAGCTTATGTTGGGGTGAGGATGGGTTACAATTAAGAAGTTGTAATATGGAATAGGAGATGAAAGTTTCTTAAGAAGGAGGACTTAAAAGTAAGCGATTCAATGAAGTAGTGTTGTTCTGAATTAGAGGCTCTGGAGTGTGCACACATCGCCCGTCGCTCTCGTTGAAAAATGAGATAAGTCGTAACATAGTAAGGGTAACGGAAGTTGTTCTTAGAGGAGTATAGCATATGTAATGTGTTTCGTTTACATCGAAAAGAATGCTTTAAATTGTAAAGTTACTTTTAATTGGTTTATTATTTTTAATATGTTTAATATGTGTTTAAAAAAAGCATTTTTGTGTTTAGTAATGGTGATTGAAATATGTGGTGTGAGAAGAGTACTGTAAAGGAAGTGATGTTGAATTAAGTTAAAGCAGTTGTTTATAATGTACCTTTTGTATCATGGTTTAGCAAGATTGTGTATTAGATTAATTTTTCCCGAAACCTAATGGGCTATTTTGATTTATTTGTGGAGTAAATTTTAGTGAGTGTAGCAGAACTCTTATGAAAGATTGAAATTGAAATTATATTTTATTCGTATTAGGTGATAGCTGGTTTTTTTATAAATATATATAAGTATAGAATTATGTATAAACTAGTTAAAATTTATTTGATTGGTTTTGATGTAATTTAAAGGTAGTTAAGGCTAATCTTAATTATTATAAGAAGTGTAGATTGATAGATTTTGAAATATAAGCTTGGAGTTAGCTATTATAATTAGTTTGTTATAAAATATTTATGTTTTTGTGTGAAATTAGTTTTTAAGTATATTTTATATTAATGGAAATGTGTAAATTAATTATTGTTGGTTATAATATATATGCTAAAATGAGTATTTTATAGTGATGATTTTAAAGGTGATGGATGTTTAGATTTGTTTTTATTTTTGATTATGAAATACAGATAAGGAATTCGGCAAAGTTTTATTTCGCCTGTTTAGCAAAAACATGTCTTTTTGCTATATAAGTATAGAAAGTCAGACCTGCCCGGTGAATATTTATTTAAACGGCCGCGGTATTTTGACCGTGCAAAGGTAGCATAATCAGTTGTCTTATAATTGAAGACTGGAATGAATGGTTAAACGAAATTAGAGCTGTTTCATTTGTATTTATTGGAAATTGGCTTTTAAATGAAGAGATTTAAATTTGATTAAGGGACAAGAAGACCCTATTGAGCTTTAAATAATTTTAAGGGTTAAAGTTATTATAAAGATCTATGATCTTTAGTATTTTTTTAGTTGGGGCGACTAAGGAACAGGCGAAGCTTCCTTTATTTATTTAATTGATAGATTTTGATCCTGTATTACTGATTAAGAGAAATAGTTACCATAGGGATAACAGCATAATCTTCTTGGAGAGTTCTTATTAAAAAGGGGGGTTGTGACCTCGATGTTGGACTAAAATATCCTAAGGGTGTAGAAGCTTTTAAGGGTTGGTCTGTTCGACCATTAAAATTTTACATGATCTGAGTTCAGACCGGCGTGAGCCAGGTCAGTTTCTATCTTTAATTATAGTATTTGATTTTAGTACGAAAGGACCAAGTTAATAGAGTGTTTAAAATCTTTATTTAGGATTTATATAATTTGTGGTTTAGTATTATTATATTTAAGTTATTTAGTGGTGTTGGTTTTGGTGTTAGGTAGTAATAAAAGTGGCAGATTAGTGCATTAGGTTTAAGCCCTAAATATAAAAAGTTTTTTTTCTTTTATAATTTCAATTGTTTGTGATTGATTTATTGATATTGTTTTATTATATAAATAAGGTGATTAAATTAAATTGAAATAGCAGGGTGTAATGTATTAGATTTAGATTCTAAGAATAAGAAGTTGATCTTTTTCTTCTGTGATGATTATTTCTTTGTTTTCTTGTGGTATTTCATACATTTGTGTTTTATTGGCGGTTGCTTTTTTTACGTTTCTGGAGCGTAAGGGTTTGAGATATATACAGTTGCGAAAGGGGCCTAATAAGGTTGGGTTTATTGGTGTTCCACAACCTATTGCTGATGCTGCTAAATTATTAACTAAAGAAATTGTTAAGCCTATTTTTTCTAATTATTTTTTATATTTGGGGGCTCCTGTCTTTAGATTTAGTTTGGCTTTGTTATTATGACAGTTGTATCCAGGGTGTTTTAGTGTTGTTTATTTTAAGTGAGGGGTTTTGTTTTTTTTATGTGTATCTAGGTTGAATGTGTATGGAACTTTATTAGCTGGGTGGTCCTCTAATTCAAAGTATGCTTTAATTGGGAGGCTTCGTGCTGTTGCTCAAACTATTTCTTATGAGGTAAGTATGGTTTTAATTTTTTTATTTCCTCTTTTTATGGCTGGTAGGTTTAGATTTTTTGATATTAAAGATTCACAAGGTGTAGTTTGATTTGTTTTTTTGATGTGTCCAATTTCTTTTTTGTGGTTTGTTTCATGTGTTGCTGAGACTAATCGGGCGCCTTTTGACTTTGCTGAAGGTGAGTCTGAATTGGTTTCTGGTTTTAATGTTGAATATGGTGCTGCTGGATTTGCTCTTATTTTTCTTGCTGAGTATGCTAATATTTTGGTTATAAGGTTATTTAGGGTGGTTTTGTTTTTGGGTGGGCCTTTTTTAATAGTTTTGTGTAGTGATTTTGTGATAATAATGAAAGTTATGGTTTTGGCTTTTTTGTTTATTTGGATTCGTGCTAGTTATCCGCGGTTTCGATATGATTTTTTAATGAATTTAACTTGAAAGTTATTTCTTCCGATTGCTTTAGTTTTGTTGTTGTTTTTATTGATTATGATGTTTAATTTGTTTTTATAAGCAGAGTAGTAGTTTAATAAAATATTAGCGTTGGAAGCTAAAGATTAGGTAGTGTGCCTATTGTCTGATAGATGACTGTATTAATTTTTGGTTCGTTGAGTTTAACTTTTTGTTTTATTATTCCATTGATGGCTCAACCTTTGAGATTGGGGTTTTGTATTATGATGCTGACATTGTTAATGTGTGTGTTGATTAGTGTGTTTTTATCTTCGTGGTATGGGTTTATTTTGTTTTTGATTTATGTGGGTGGTTTGTTGGTTATGTTTGCTTATGTTGCTGCTCTTATTCCTAATATTTTTATAGATATTGATTTGTTTGGTGGTTTAATTGGGGTTGTTCAAATTAGTTTTATATATATATATTGAGGTTTTTTTTTTATTGATGTGAAGGGTTTAGATGTTTTAAATGTTATATTTATGGTTAATAAGAAAATGAGGAGTGTTGAATTAGTATCTCCTGAATTTATTACTATTTTAATTGGTTTGGGTGTTATTTTGTTAGTAAATATAATTGTAGTTGTAAAGATTTGTTATCATAAATATAGGGTGATGCGGCCTTTTTTAGGTGGGTAAGATTTAAATAAGTGATGTTTATTAAGAGTAAAATGCATAGTTCGTTGCGGAAGGTTCATCCTATTTTAAAGGTTATTAATGGCTCGTTGATTGATTTACCTTCTCCTTCAAATTTATCTATTTGGTGGAATTTTGGTTCTTTGTTGGGGTTATGTCTTTGTATTCAGGTTGTTACTGGTTTTTTTCTTTCTATGCATTATATTGGACATATTGATTTGGCTTTTAGTTCTGTAATGCATATTAGACGAGATGTTGGATTTGGTTGATTAATTCGTGTTGTTCATGCAAATGGGGCATCTGCGTTTTTTATTTGTATTTATTTACATATTGGTCGTGGTATATATTATGGATCGTATGTGAATTATCATACATGAAATGCTGGTGTTTTATTGTTATTTTTAACAATGGCTGTTGCTTTTTTGGGTTATGTTTTGCCGTGGGGGCAGATGTCTTTTTGAGGGGCTTCTGCGATTACTAGGTTGTTGTCTGCTATTCCTTATATTGGAAAAATACTGGTTGAATGGATTTGAGGTGGGTTTGCTATTGATAATGCTACATTGACTCGGTTTTTTGCTATTCATTTTCTTTTGCCTTTTGTTATTGTAGTGATGACTATTTTACATTTGTTGTTTTTTCATGAGACTGGGTCTAATAATATATTAGGAGTTAATAGTGATATTGAAAAGGTTTCTTTTCATGTTTATTATAGTTATAAAGATTTATTGGGGTTTATTATTTTATTGTTTTTATTTTTTTATTTGGTTTTGTTTTTTCCACAGTTGTTGAGTGATCCAGAGAATTTTATTTCTGCGAATCCTATAGTTACTCCAGTGCATATTCAACCTGAGTGATATTTTTTGTTTATTTATGCTATTTTACGATCTATTCCTAATAAGTTAGGTGGTGTAATTGCTTTGGTGTTTTCTATTTTAATTTTGTTGATTTTACCTTTAAGAAATAATAGTATTATATGGTCTTTTGTTTTTTATCCTATAAATCAAATTTTGTTTTGATTTTTTGTTGGTGTATTTTTAATTTTAACTTGGATTGGTAGATGTCCGGTAGAAGTGCCGTTTTCTGGGATTGGTCAGATTTTTACTTGTATGTATTTTATATATTTTTTAGTGAATTTGATTTTATATTGATTGTGAGATAAGATTTTGGATTTTTAGGTTAATGTTTATAAGTTATTATCCTGGGGAAAATTTGTCTTGAAAATGAATTTTAAGTGTTCGATTCTCTTAATAGCTTGATTGTAGAAATATTATTTATTGTATGAGGTTATTTTACTTAGTTTTAGTTTGTATTGTAGGATTTTTGATATCTTTGTTGGCTTTGATTTTACAGTATAAACATTTATTGAGGATTCTTTTAAGGTTGGAGGCTATAGCTGTTAATTTATTTGTTATGTTGTTTGTGTTATTAAATAATATTGCTTTAGCTGGTGAGGGTTCTTTTATTTTTGTTACTTTAGGAGCATGTGAGGCTAGTTTGGGGTTGGCGATTTTGGTTTCTATGATTCGAGTGCGTGGGAATGATTACGTTAGAAGATTTTCATCTCAGAAGTGTTAGGGATTTTTTTTTTGAGTTTATCTTTATTGTTATTTTATAGGTTTGAATTGTTTTGGTATATTAGAATTTGAGGTTTGGGGGTTGGTTGTTTATTTTGTGTTCTAAATATTTTAAGGTTTCAGTTTTCATTTTCTTTATATAGTGGATTTATTTCGATTGATACTATGTCTGTTTTATTAGTTCTTTTATCTTTGTGAATTTCTTTATTAATATTGTTGTCGAGGCAGTTGAGGGTAAAGATAGTAGATAATTATAGATCTGTTTTTTGTATTATTATTTTGGTTTTAAATTTAGTTTTGATTATTACTTTTTGTGTTTCTAGTGTTATTGTGTTTTATTTTTTATTTGAGGCTTCATTAATTCCGACGTTGATAATTATTTTAGGATGGGGGTATCAACCAGAGCGGCTTCAAGCTGGTATATATATAATGATTTACACTGTTGCTGCTTCATTGCCATTATTGTTTTGCTTAATATGAGGTAGTGGAGTATTTAATTGCTATAATATATTTGTGGTTTTTTTGGTACTGAAATATAAATTTTGGTTTTTGTCATATACGTGATTGTTTTTTATTTTAGTTGTGTTACTAGCATTTTTAGTTAAGTTGCCTATATTTCTTGTTCATCTATGGTTACCTAAAGCTCATGTTGAGGCTCCTGTGGCTGGATCTATAGTGTTGGCTGCTGTTTTACTGAAGTTGGGTGGTTATGGTATTATTCGTATGTATCAGTTTTATAATATTCAGGTGTTTAATGTGTTTTTAGTAGTTGTATTTTTAAGGTTGTGAGGAGGGTTATTAACTAGGGTTATTTGTTTTCGTCAGATTGATTTCAAATCATTGATTGCCTATTCTTCGGTTGGACATATAGCTCTTATACTTTTGGGTGTTTTTTCTAATACTTCATGGGGGTGGTCTGGTGCTGTGGTTGTAATGATTTCTCATGGATTTTGTTCATCTGCTTTATTTAGGTTAGCTAATTTTACTTATGAGAAAAGTTATACTCGTAGTTTGTTTGTTTCTAAGGGTTTATTGATTGTTATTCCGTTTTTGTCGTTGTGATGGTTTTTATTTTGTGTAATGAATATGGCTGCTCCGCCAAGTTTAAATTTAGTTGGTGAGTTGATGATTTTTCCTGCGGTGATTTTTAGGTCAAAGTATTATATTTTTCCTTTGTTGTTTATAAGGTTTCTTGCTACGGTTTGTAGTATATATTTGTATAGGGGGGTTAATCATGGTGGTAGTCCAAAATTTTTAAGTTCTTTTGGAAATTTGAAGGATGTAAATGTTTTGGTGTTGTTTCTTCATTGGATTCCGGCAAATTTTTTAGTAATGAATAGTGAGTTGGTTTTTTGGTGATTATAAACTAGATTAGTTTAAGTAGAATGTTAGATTGTGGTTCTAATGGTAAAGGTTTTTTATTTAGTAAATGTATAGTATTTTGAAATTATCTTCTGTGAGTTCTATTTTATTATTTTTTTATAGAGGGTTTGTATTTATTATGAGCTTTTGGTTTATATTAAATAGTAAATGTTTTTTTATTGAATGGGTTATTTTAAACTTAAGGTCATGTTCTATAAAAATGAGAATTGTGATTGATGATATTAGTTTGAGATTTAGGGGAGTTGTTTGTTTGATTTCTGGTTGTGTAATGATTTTTTCGTCTAGTTATATAAGGCATGATGTATTTTTAAGTCGATTTATTTGATTGGTTGTATTATTTGTGTTGTCAATAAATATGCTTATTTTTATTCCAAGATTGCCGGCTTTGTTGTTAGGTTGAGATGGGTTAGGTATTGTTTCTTTTATTTTGGTTATTTATTATCAAAATAATAAATCGTTGGGTGCTGGTATACTTACTGTTTTAGTTAATCGTATTGGGGATGTTATGATTTTAGTATCTATTGGGATTTTAGTTATTTTAGGTTATTGAAATATTATAATATTAGAGGGGTTTGTGTTGTCTTCGTATTTAAGATTATGTATTTTAATTGCTGGGATAACTAAAAGTGCACAGATGCCATTTTCTAGTTGATTGCCTGCGGCAATGGCTGCTCCAACTCCTGTTTCGGCTTTGGTGCATTCTTCTACTCTAGTAACAGCTGGTGTTTTTTTATTAATTCGTTTTTTTCCTGTTTTAGAAAAATGAGGTTTGTTTAAATCTTTGTTATTAGTAGTTTCTGTTTGCACTATATTAATGGCTGGTGTTGGAGCTAGTTATGAGAATGATTTGAAAAAGGTTATTGCTTTATCAACTTTGAGGCAATTAGGGGTGATAATAATGAGGTTGGCTTTAGGACTTCCTATGTTAGCTCTTTTTCATTTATATACCCATGCTTTATTTAAGGCTCTTTTATTTTTATGTGCAGGTGCTATTATTCATAGAAGTGAGAGAAATCAAGATATTCGTTTGATGAATATAATATATTATCAATTGCCATTGACTAGAAGGTGTATAAATATTGCTAATATATCTTTGTGTGGTGGATTGTTTTTGAGTGGGTTTTATTCAAAGGATCTTATTTTAGAATTAAGATTGTTTAATTCTATTAGATTGTTAATGATTGTAATAATTTTTTTAGGTACTGCTTTGACGATTGTTTATAGTGTGCGTTTATCATTTATTTCTCTTTGAAGTGTAAATAAAGGAATTGGATTTCATAGAAAGGGTGATTCTAATGTTTATTTTAATTTTCCGATAGTAGTTCTTAGATTAACAGCTATTATATTAGGGGCTATGTTACAATATTCTTTTTTAAGATTTGAATTGAATTCTTTTCTTCTGCCTATTTGGCAAAAGAGGATTGTGTTAATTATTATTTTAATAAGGGTGATAGTAACTATAGTGTTACTTAAAAGATTTTATTGTAATAAGTTTGTTAGAAAGTTGAGAAGATTTTTAAGATTGATGTGATTTTTAGTCCCATTGTCAACATATCCTTTTGTTAAATTCAGTATAATTGCTGGGACTTATGTTTTGAAATCTATTGATCAGGGGTGAATTGAAATTTTGGGTGGTCAGGGTAGATTTTCTGTAGTAACAACTTTAAGAAAGGTTGGTCAAATGATTCAATTAAAAATATTTAATTTTTTAGTTGTATTTATAGTTAGTTTGATAATTGTTGTATATTTTGTTTTTATTTAGTTTTAATATTTATGTTTAAAACTAAATGTGAATAAGAATCATGAAAAAAATTATAGTAATGAAATAATTATTAAAAATGGAATTATTTAATGTGTTTTAAGTTTAAGTTGAATATTTGAAAGCTTGATATTATGATATAGTTGGTTGTTATTAATGAGTTATTTGGTGGTTAGGGGTATTTAGTTTAATATTTGTTGTGAATATTTCTTCTTTGATGGATTGAAAATAAATTGTAAATGGTTTTAAAAAGTTGGAGGATTATTTAGGGATTTAGTTATATAAATTGAGTTTATATTAGATAGTTGTTTTGTATATTTGTGGTGAGAGGTAATAAGTAGTTTAAATATAAAATATTGGTTTTGTAAATCAATGAGTGAGATTAATTTTCCTATTATGTTTATAAGTTATGGTTGATTTAAGTTATATATTATAATATAATAGAGTAATAAAGGAATGATAAATTTAAATAATATTAAATAGAAGTTGTATTGTTATTTAAAGTAATTAATATATAATTTGGTTTTATTATATTCTTAATATTGTAAAGATAGTTTTGAATATTATTGATTTAATTAAGTTAGTTATATATTAGATAATGATTAGATAGATGTGTAGAAATCCGGATGTATATTTTAATTTTAGGTTAGAAAAATTTGGTTTTTTTTGTTTAATTGTAATAAATGCGTAATTTCTATTAGTAATTATAGTTATTTTAGTAGCTTAAGGTTGAGAGTAGAGCCTTGAAGGTGCTAAGGTAGTAAATACTCTAAAATATAAATAGATTGAAATTTGTTAATTGATGAAAGATTAGTTTGATATGTTTATATTGTGTATAATGTGTAATTTATATTATAAAATTTTCTTAGATTTAGAATATGGTTTATTTAAATAGTATATATTATTTGATTTTAGTTTTGAGTGTATTAGTTTATATGAGATATTGAAATAAATTGTTGTTAAGTAATGTGGATTATGTGATATAAGTTTATATGAACTAATGATGTAATATTTACTTATTTTGAGTTAAGTAAAATTTATAGTGTAGGAAAGAAAAAGTTTTTTTTGATGTGTGTGGATGGATGGTTGACATGGTTTAAAAAGAAATATTTTATATATATATTAGAGTAATGAGGCGAAATCCTTATCATTTGGTTGAATTTAGTCCTTGGCCTTTAACTGGTTCTATTGGTGCATTGTTTTTAACGTTGGGTTTGGTTGGGTGATTTCATTTAGGAATTTATAGATTATCACTAATTGGATTGTTTCTTATTATATTTACTATAATTCAGTGATGACGAGATGTTGTTCGTGAATCTACATATCAGGGGTTTCATACTGTTAAAGTTTGTAAAGGGTTACGGTGAGGGATGATTTTATTTATTGCATCTGAAGTTTTGTTTTTTTTTGCTTTTTTTTGGGCTTATTTTCATAGTAGATTAGCTCCTAGATTAGAGCTAGGATCTTGTTGACCTCCTGTTGGTGTATATCCTTTAAATCCATTTGGTGTTCCTTTATTAAATACTGGTGTTTTACTTTCTTCGGGAATTACAGTTACTTGAGCTCATCATAGGTTAATGGAAGGTTATTGATTTAGAGGTCTTTGGGGGTTAATTTGTACTATTGGGTTGGGTGTTTATTTCACATTTCTCCAGGCTGGAGAATATTTTGAAGCGCCTTTTAATATTTCTGATGGTGTGTATGGTTCAACTTTTTTTGTTGCTACTGGATTTCATGGTTTACATGTTTTAATTGGGAGTACTTTTTTATTTGTTTGTTTTATTCGAGTATTGTTTAATCATTTTTCTGTAGGCCATCATTTTGGGTTTGAGGCTGCTGCTTGATATTGACATTTTGTTGATGTTGTGTGGTTATTTTTATATTTGTCAATTTATTGATGAGGTTATTAAATGTTTAGTCTTATTTACCTTAAATAGCTTATTAAGCGTTAGATTTTTAATTTAAAGATAAGAATAAATAAATTATTGTTTTTAAGGAAGGTTAGTGGTTTAATTAAAAATCTGATTTGCATTCAGGAATGAGACGATAAGTCTTTGAATCATATTATAAGGAGCATAAAATTAATGCATATGGTTTCGGCCCATGATTTTAGAGGTATAAAATCCTTTTTTATAAGGTAAATGAAAACCAAAGAGAGGTGTCTAGCTGTTAATTAGAATATTGTAGAAGAAACTATTACTCATTTAGGATAAAGCATTGCGCCGGATGAACGGAAATCGTTGATGTTGATTATTATAAGGATTGTAAAGTTTTTTGATGCTAATGTTGAGTAGGGTTATAAGTAGAATTTTAGGTGTTGGTTTATCTATTTTAGTTATAGGACTTGGTTGAGTATTATCTTTTAAAATAATAAGTGATCGTGAAAAGAATTCTCCTTTTGAATGTGGGTTTGATCCGATAAAATCTGCACGGTTACCTTATTCAATGCGATTTTTTTTGTTGGCTATTATTTTTCTTATTTTTGATATTGAAATTGTTTTGTTGTTTCCGTTATTAATTAGTGTTTTAATAATATATAGTTATAAAAGGATTTTAGGATGTTTTTGGTTTTTAATTATTTTAATTATTGGGTTGTTTTATGAGTGGAGTGAGGGATCTTTAGATTGGGTTAATTAGAAAAAAATTTGGATTAAGATGAGGTTGCTAATTTTATCTTGGGTAATTCGATTTTATCCTTTTTCTTATGTTAAATATACCGTTGAATTATTTATTTTTGGTAATGATGATTTTTGGTACTATTTTTTCTATTTCTTCTGTACATTGATTAAGTATTTGAGTTGGGTTGGAATTAAATTTAATTGGATTTTTACCTATTTTGGTTTATGGTAAAAATATTGGAGAGAGGGAGGCTGGGACTAAATATTTTATTGTGCAAGCTATAGGATCGAGGTTTTTAATATTTAGAAGGTTAGTGCTTTTTAGTTATACTTTTTCTTGGGAGATTTTAGGTATATTGGATTTTGAATATTTTTTGTGGAGTATATTATTTTTAATAATGGGTCTTTTTATGAAAATTGGTATATTTCCATTTCATTTTTGATTTCCTGGTGTTATAAGTGGGTTGTCATGATTATCATGTTTGTTATTAATTACTTGGCAGAAAGTAGCGCCTGTTTTTTTAATTAGTATATTAATAGAAACTGTGGGTGTGGTTTGATTATTATTAATAGTTTGTATTATAAGTTCTGGATCTGCTGTAGTAGGTGGTTTTGGCGGGATAAATCAATCACAAGTTCGTAGGTTATTGGCGTATTCGTCTATTGGGCATATAGGTTGAATTGTTTTTTCTTTATGTCAAAGATGTTACAATATAAAGGTTTATTTTTTAATTTATATTGTTATTTCTTTATGTTTATTTATTGTTTTGTGATACAGTAATGCAATTTTAATAATTAGTTTAAATAACTTTGTTAAGTGTTTATTTATTGATTTTAGAATTATTTTGATGTTTTTATCATTAAGGGGATTACCTCCTTTGTTAGGTTTTGTTGCTAAATGAAATGTGTTTGTAAGAATTTCTGATTTTTATATATGTGGATTTATTTTGCTATTAATTTTTGGATCTATTATAAGGTTATTTTATTATTTGAGTTTGTTTTTTATTTTTTTTGTTAATATTTATAGTAAAATTATTGGTAAAGAAATTTTTATAAATTTTAATTTAATTAGCTTGGTTTTGTTAATTAATTTTTTAGGAGGTTTTATTATGTTGATATTTGATTTTTATGATTTTATTTAA